ATTTGTAACAAGTAGTTTTGTTGGTTGGTTAATTGGTCACATTTTATTCATGAAATGGGTTGGATTGGTATTATTCTGGATACGGCAAAATCATTCTATTCGATCTAATAAGTACCTTGTGTTAGAATTGAGAAATTCTATGGCTCGAATCTTTAGTATTCTCTTATTTATCACCTGTGTCTACTATTTAGGCAGAATGCCGTCGCCTATTGTCAATAAGAAACGGAAAGAAACCTCAGAAATGGAAGAAAGGGGAGAAAGTGAGGAAGAAAGCGATGTAGAAACAACTTCCGAAACGAAGGAGACTAAACAGGAACAAGAGGGATCCGCCGAAGAAGACCCTTCCCTTTGTTCGGAAGAAAAGGAAGATCCGGTTTACGAAGATTCTTATCTTGATACCTATCAAGATAATTGGGAATTGGGAAGACTTAAAGAAGAGAAAAATGAAAAGACTTATTTCTGCTTTGAAAAACCTCTTGTGACTTTTCTTTTCGATTATAAACGATGGAATTGTCCATTGCGATATATAAAAAATGATCGGTTTGAAAATGCTGTACGAAATGAAATGTCACAATATTTTTTTTATACATGTCCAAGTAATGGGAAACAAAAAATATCTTTTACATATCCACCCAGTTTATCGACTTTTTCAGAAATGATAGAACGAAAAATGTCTTTGTACACGACAAAAAAATTATCCCATGGAGACCTGTATAATTATTGGGTTTATACCAATGAACAAAAAAAATACAACTTGAGCAATGAATTAATAAGTCGAATAAAAGCTCTAGAAAAAAAAAAAAAAGAAAAGGGATTTCTTGCTCTAGATATGCTCGAAAAAAGGACTAGATTTTGCAATCATGAGAATGAAAAAGAATGCTTGACCAAAACATATGATCCTTTATTGAGCGGACCATGCCGTGGAGCAATAAAAGATTTTGATTTACATACAATCATAAATGATTTTATCCCTTATATGGAGGATTCCATAAAAAGTCTTTGGATAAATAAGATCCATGGGTTACTTCCTAATAATTTCCGAGAATTTGAACATCAAAAGAATTCACTTGGTGGTGGTAAATCATTTTTTAATTATATCCGTAATTCCTTAACTTCATTTTCTTTTGAATTCACACCCAATTTTTCTTTGAAAAACTGTTCTTTATTGGCAGAACAAAGAAAAATTGATTCAGAAAGTCAAGCAAAATCTTTGAAATTTGTATTCGATATAATGACAATTGATCAAAATGATCAAACAACTAGAAATGAATCTATTGGAATAGAAGAAATCCGTAAAAAGGTTTCTCAATGGTCATATAAATTGACCAATGTTCTGGAAGAACTGGAGGAAGAAAATGAGGAAAAATCGATGGAAAATATGGAAATTCGTTCAAGAAAAGCCAAACGCGTGATAATTTATACTGATAATGAGGATTATACCGATTTTTTTACTAATAATACTAGTAATAGTGATCAAACAGAAGATGTGACTTTGATACGCTACTTGCAACAATCGGATTTTCGTAGGGATATAATAAAAGGATCCATGCGTACTCAAAGACGTAAAACAGTTATTTGGCAAATGTTTCAAGCAAATGCGCATTCCCCGCTTTTTTTGGATCGAATAGACAAAACATTTTTTTTTTCTTCTTTTGATATCTCTGAAATGATGAATCTCATTTTTAGGAATTCGGTCGAGAGAGAACCGGAATTGAAAATTTCCAATTTGGAGGAGGAAGGGACAAAAGAAAAGAAAAAAAACGAGGAAAAAAAAAAAAAAGAGGAAAATGAACGGACAGCAACATCAGAAATTTGGGATAACATTATATTTGGTCAAGCAATAAGAGGTTTAATGTTAATAACCCAGTCTTTTCTTAGAAAATACATTGTATTGCCTTCATTGATAATAGCGAAAAATATTGGCCGTGTGTTATTACACCAATTGCCCGAGTGGTATGAGGATTTTAAGGAATGTGAGAGAGAAAGACATGTTAAATGCACCTATAATGGTGTTCAATTATCGGAAAGAGAATTTCCCAAAAATTGGTTAACAGAGGGTATTCAGATAAAGATTCTATCTCCTTTCTATCTTAAACCCTGGCAAAGATCTAAAATACGATCTCATCATAGAGATCCAATGAAAAAAAAAAGAAAAAAAGAAGATTTTTGTTATTTAACAGTTTTGGGAATGGAAGTAGAAGTTCCTTTTGGTTCTCCCCGAAAACGACCTTCTTTTTTTGAACCCATTTATAAAGAACTCCTAAAAAAAATTAGAAAAGGAAAAAAGAATTCTTTTTTCCTTCCAAAAGTTTTTAAAGAAAAAAAAAAATGGGTTATCGAAATAGTTCTAGTTATAAAACAAAAAATAAAGGAAAAAGTAAACCCCATTTTCTTATTTGAATCGAGGAAGGTAAAAGTATATAAACCGAATGAAAATGTAAGAGATTCTAAAATAAATAATAAGATTATTTGCGAATCAACCATTCGAATTCGATCCATGAATTGGGCAAATTACTCACTCATAGAAAAAAAAATAAAGGATCTTGCTGATAGAACAGTCACAATCAGGAATCAAATAGAACTAGAACGAATCACAAAAGACAAGAAAAAAAGAGTTCTAACTTGTGATGATAAAAAATCGGAATCACAGAAACATATTTTGCAGATATTTAAAAGAAAAAAGATCCGATTTATACGTAAATTAAATTCTTTTATGAAATCATTCATTGAAAAAATATACATAGATATCTTTCTACGTATGATTACTATTTTTAGGATCAATGCACAACTTTTCCTTGAATCAATAAAAAAAATTATCACAAAATCGATTTACAACGATGAAACAAATCGAAAAGGAATTGATGAAACAGATCAAAATACAATGAACTTTATTTCGACTATAAAAAAATCGTTTTTATTTACTTATTATAATTATGATTTATCCTACTTGTCCCAAGCATATGTATTTTACAAATTATCACAAACCCAATTACTTAACAAGTATCACTTGAGATCTGTACTTCAATATACCAGGACCCATTCTTTTATTAAGGATAAAATCAAGGATTATTGTATGACACGAGGAATATTTGATTCCAAATCAAAGCAAAAGAAAATTTATAAGTCTGGAAAAAATGAATGGAAAAACTGGTTAAAGGGCCATTATCAATACAATTTATCTCAGACAAAATGGTCTCGATTAGTACCTCAAAAATGGCGAAATAGAATCAACCAACGCTCTATGATTCAAAATAAAAACTCAATTAAATTTGATTCACATAAAAAAGAAAAAGACCAATTAATTCATTACATGAAGCAAAATGACTATGCGATGGCAGTGGATTCATTGACGAGTCAAAAAGCAAAATTTAAAAAACACTACAGATATTCTCTTTTATCACATAAATATATGAATTATGGGAATAGGAAGGACTCATATATTTATGAATCAACATTACAAGTAAAAGGAGACCAAGAAATTCCATACAATTTCAATACACTGAAACCCGAATCATTTTATGTATTGGTAAGTATACCCATTAGTAATTATCTAGAAAAGGAATATATTATTGCTACACATAAAAATCTGGATAGAAAATATTTTGATTGTAGAATTCTCCCTATTTGTCTTAGAAAAAATATCGACATTGAGACCTGGACCAATACACATATCAGCACCAAAATTGAGAAAAATACTAAGACTGAAAACAAAATTCTCAAAAAATGGAAAAAAAAAGATATTTTTTCTCTTACAATTCATCAAGGAATTAAACCATCCAATAAAAAAAAACACTTTTTTGATTGGATGGGAATGAATCAAGAAAAGGTTTATCGTACCATATCAAAATCAAATCTAGAACCCCAGTTGTTCCCAGAATTTGTGCCACTCTTTGATGCATATAGGATTAAACCATGGATCATACCAATCAAATTTCTTCTTTTTAATTTTTATTTCTATGAAAATATTAGTAAAAATAAAAAAAAAAATCTTCAGATATTACCTAATCAAAAAGAATATCTGAAATTAGAAAATTTCAACCAAGAAAAAAACGAACAACAGGAACAAGAAAATCTTGGAGTTGAAGACAATTACGCGAGATTAGACATTAAAAAAGGTAAAAAGAAAAAACAATCCAAGAAAAAGAAGGAAGCAGAACTAGAATTATTCCTGAATAAATATTTCCTTTTTCAATTAAAATGGGATGACTTCTTGAATCAAAATATGATCAATAATTTCAAGGTATATTGTCACCTACTTAGACTGATAAATCCAAGGAAAATAACTATATCCACGATTCAAAGAGGAGAGATACGTCTGAATGAACTGCTAACTCACAAAGATCTAGCTATTACAGAATTGATAAAAAGGGGAGTATTGATTGTCGAACCGATTCGTTTATCTATAAAAAGGGATGGAAAATTGATTATATATCAAACCCTACGTATTTCATTGATCGATAAAATTAACGTTGCAAGGCACGGCAATATACTTGTGAATGGAGACAAAAGTAATTATGATTTCTTTGTTCCTGAAAATATTCTATCTCCTAGACGTCGTAGAGAATTGAGAATTCTAATTTGTTTTAATTCTCGTAATTGGAATTTTGTGGATAGAAATCTAGTATTTTGCAATGAAAGCAACATAAAAAACTCTGGAAAATTTTTGAATGAGGACAAGCATTTTAATACTAATACAGATACAAATAAATTCATTAAATACAAATTGTTTCTTTGGCCCAATTACCGATTAGAAGATTTAGCTTGTATGAATCGCTATTGGTTTAATACCAATAATGGCAGCCATTTCAGTATGTTAAGGATATATATGTATCCACGATTCAGAATTTGTTAATAGTATATTTCCTATATATCTGTGATATTTTTCGGTAAATAAAAGCCGAAAGATATACATATACGCTGTATTACATTCTGGTACATGACACGGATTTAATGGCGTATCAATTCAATTGAATCTAGGACGAAATCGGCAGAATCCTTGAATGTAGAAATGTATTTTCTCTTTCTTTTCTATTCTATCCAAATAAAATTTTCAATTTTATTTGGATAGAATAGAAAAAAATAGGAAAAAATCCAAATTTTTGTGTGTACTAGATTAAAATAACTGGCATAAATATTATTATTTTTATTTTTCCTGATCGATTCGGTAAAGTAAAATAAATCCATGGGAAAGAAAAAAAGATAGAAATTTTTTTTATGATCAAAAATTCATTCATCTCCGTTATTTCACAAGAAGAAAAAGAAGAAAACAAAGGTTCTGTTGAATTTCAAGTATTAAGTTTCACCAGTAAGATACGTAGACTTACTTCACATTTGGAATTGCACAAAAGAGATTTTTTATCCCAAAGAGGTCTACGAATAATTCTGGGAAAACGTCAACGGCTCCTGGCTTATTTGTCAAAGAAAAATAGAGTCCGTTATAAGAAATTAATGGATCAGTTGGATATTCGGGAACCAAAAACTCGTTAATTTAATCGTTTGAATTTTTTTTTTTTTATAGTTATTTTATTAGATTTTTCATTTTGATGAACCTCGTTTTGAGGAATTCGTGGAATAATGAATTAAGGAAGAAAAAATATGACTATACCGGCTACAAGAAAAGATCTCATGATAGTCAATATGGGCCCTCACCACCCATCAATGCATGGTGTTCTTCGACTGATCGTTACTCTCGATGGTGAAGATGTTATTGATTGTGAACCCATATTGGGATATTTACACAGAGGAATGGAAAAAATAGCAGAAAACCGAACAATTATACAATATCTTCCTTATGTAACACGTTGGGATTATTTAGCTACTATGTTCACAGAGGCAATAACGGTAAATGCACCAGAACAATTGGAAAATGTTCAAGTACCTCAGAGAGCCAGTTATATCAGAGTAATTATGCTGGAGCTGAGCCGTATAGCTTCTCATTTGTTATGGCTTGGACCTTTTATGGCGGATATAGGTGCACAGACTCCTTTTTTCTATATTTTCAGAGAGAGAGAATTGTTATATGACCTATTCGAAGCCGCCACAGGTATGCGAATGATGCATAATTATTTCCGCATCGGAGGAGTAGCTGCTGATCTACCTCATGGCTGGATAGATAAATGTTTTGATTTCTGCGATTATTTTTTAACAGGAGTTGTTGAATATCAAAAACTTATTACACGGAATCCCATTTTTTTGGAACGAGTTGAAAGAGTGGGCATTATTGGTGGAGAGGAAGCAATAAATTGGGGTTTATCAGGACCGATGTTACGAGCTTCTGGAATCCAATGGGATCTTCGTAAAGTTGATCATTATGAATGTTACAATGAATTCGATTGGGAAGTCCAATGGCAAAAAGAAGGAGATTCATTAGCTCGTTATTTAGTACGAATAGGTGAAATGGGGGAATCCATAAAAATTATTCAACAGGCTCTAGAAGGAATTCCTGGAGGTCCCTATGAGAATTTAGAAGTCCGACGCTTTGATAGAGCAAAAAATTCCGAATGGAATGATTTTGAATATAGATTTATTAGTAAAAAACCTTCACCCAATTTTGAATTGTCGAAACAAGAACTTTATGTCAGAGTAGAAGCCCCAAAAGGAGAATTAGGAATTTATTTGATAGGGGATAATAGCATTTTCCCCTGGAGATGGAAAATTCGTCCACCCGGTTTCATCAATTTGCAAATTCTTCCTCAGCTAGTTAAAAGAATGAAATTGGCTGATATCATGACGATACTAGGTAGTATAGATATCATTATGGGAGAAGTTGATCGTTGAAATGATAATTGATACGACAGAAGTACAAGCTATCAATTCTTTTTCTACATCGGAATCCATAAAAGAAATCTATGGACTCATATGGATGTTTGTATCCATTTTTACCCTTATATTTGGAATCATAATAGGGGTACTAGTAATTGTGTGGTTAGAAAGAGAAATATCTGCAACGATACAACAACGTATTGGGCCTGAATATGCTGGTCCGTTGGGAATTCTTCAAGCTCTAGCGGATGGGACTAAATTACTTTTTAAGGAGGACCTACTCCCATCTAGAGGAGATATTTGTTTGTTTAGTGTCGGACCGTCTATAGCGGTCATATCAATTCTACTAAGTTATTTAGTAATTCCTTTTGGATACCGCCTTGTTTTAGGTGATCTCAGTATAGGTGTTTTTTTATGGATCACCATTTCAAGTATTGCCCCTATTGGGCTTCTTATGTCAGGATATGGATCGAATAATAAATATTCTTTTTCAGGTGGTCTACGAGCTGCTGCTCAATCTATTAGTTATGAAATACCATTAACTCTATGTGTGTTATCAATATCTCTACGTGTGATTCGTTGGAATATGAACTTTTACCTCTTTCCTAGAAATAAATAAAGAAAAGAGGTTGAATGTATTGAATAGATATTTTTTTTTTATTCATCGATGAGTTAAACCAGATAGTTATATGAGTGAAACAAAACAGCTTATAAATTTGCAGTAAGAAGAGAAAATCTCATTCCCTATGTACAAGAATGAAATTAAAGTAAACATAAGCAGCGTAAACTATTTACCCCAAGATTGAGATTCTTTGATTAGTCATCATATCTTGAAGCGGGTGCAAAAGATCAACTGTATGGAGTTTCCACTACTGTCTTGTATGTATTAACATACCGGGGATCAATCAAAAATCGGTGGACAGTTAGGAACACCAAGGTACACAAAGGATTAGTAATGGGGATAATGTAAGGTATCAAAAAAAGAGATATTTCTGCATAAAACGAATCATAATAAGGGCTTTAAGTTGGTAGAAATGATCAAGAAGTATCTCCCTACGATTCCGATCTCGAGTATGCTCCTATTCACTGATTAAAGAAATGACTATCAAGAACGAATTAATCCTTTATTTTTTTTTTTCTAAATACCTTCTTCTGAGACAGAAGAACAGGAACAAAAGAAATGGAATGCAATAATCGAATGAATGAATAAAAATTTTTATAAAATAAAAAAAAAAGATCTTTATTTATTCTTTCTTTCCTATATCCGTATTCATACATACGGAATTCTTATCATTATTCATGAACTAATGCCTATATATATATATATATTGATAACGAATATTTTATTGAAAGATTAAGTTATTACCGAACAAAGAAAAATTATCATTATCATTATAAGGATGAGATCAATTCGGAAGCACTTTTTTTCTTATTCTAGCGGACAGAATTCCATTGGTCTAATTTGGGACTCTCCGATGTATCTTTATTCGATCTATCCGGGTGAAAATACCGAACCAGTCCTTACATTTATTTGTGGCCATAGAGGAGCCGTATGAAGCTGAAGTTTCATGTACGGTTTTGTAATAGCGATGGGAACAGTGATGTTATTATCGACTATGATTATCTAATAGTTCAAGTACAGTTGATATAGTTGAAGCACAGTCAAAATATGGTTTTTGGGGGTGGAATCTGTGGCGTCAACCTATAGGGTTTATTGTTTTTCTAATTTCTTCTCTAGCCGAATGTGAGAGATTGCCATTTGATTTACCGGAAGCAGAGGAGGAATTAGTAGCAGGTTATCAAACCGAATATTCAGGTATCAAATTCGGTTTATTTTATATTGCTTCTTATCTAAATCTATTACTTTCTTCATTATTTGTAACAGTTCTTTACTTAGGTGGGTGGAATTTTTCTATTCCGTACATATCTATTCCTGAACTTTTCGGAATAAATAAAATGGCCGGAGTTTTTGGAATTACAATTGGTATCTTTATTACATTAGCTAAAGCTTATTTGTTTCTGTTCATTCCTATCACAACAAGGTGGACTTTGCCTAGGATAAGAATGGACCAGCTATTAAATCTTGGATGGAAATTTCTTTTACCCATTTCTTTAGGTAATCTATTATTGACAACTTCTTCCCAACTTGTTTCACTATAAATAAGAAAATACGATAACGATATTCCAGATTCATAACCTCTTTCAAACAAGAGAAAGAAACATCAATTTATTCCTGGATATTTACAATATGTTCTCCATGGTGACTGGGTTCATGAGTTATAGTCAACAAACAATACGAGCTGCAAGGTATATTGGTCAAAGTTTCGTAATTACCTTATCCCACACAAATCGTTTACCTATAACTATTCAATATCCTTATGAAAAATCGATCACATCAGAGCGTTTCCGTGGTCGAATCCACTTTGAATTTGATAAATGTATTGCTTGTGAAGTATGTGTTCGTGTATGCCCGATAGATCTACCCGTTGTTGATTGGAGATTTGAAAGAGATATTAAAAAAAAACAATTGCTTAATTATAGTATTGATTTTGGGGTCTGTATATTTTGTGGTAATTGTGTCGAGTATTGTCCAACAAACTGTTTATCAATGACTGAAGAATATGAACTTTCTACTTCTGATCGTCACGAATTGAATTATAATCAAATTGCTTTGGGTCGGTTACCAATGTCAATAATTGGAGATTACACAATTCAAACAGTTATGAATTCGACTCAAATCAAAATAGACAAAGATAAACCCTTTGATTCAAGAACGATTACCAATTACTAAGATTTTGTTTTGATATAAAAGACCCAAGCTTTTTTTATTTTGTTTGGTCAGTAACTACAAATAATAATTAATAATTATTGATTGTTGAGAATTATTCTTTGATTTAAACTGAGAATATATTTTTCGTGATGATTTCGAAATATACAATCCCCATTACTCTTTTCTCGATAATTTTATCTATATCTACATTAATCCATATAAAAAAAAGTTTTAATTCAATTAGGAATGTATCATATACAAGAAAAAAATGGGACAACCCCTTTTCCTTTCCTGGACCATTCAGTAAGGTCATGAAATATTTCGACTTATTTATTAATTTTTTATTTTCATAATGGATTTACCTGGACCAATACATGATATTCTTGTAGTATTTTTTGGATCAGTTCTTGTATTAGGAAGTCTGGGAGTAGTATTACTTACCAATCCCATTTTTTCTGCCTTTTCGTTGGGATTGGTTCTTGTTTGTATATCCTTATTCTATATTCTATCGAATTCCTATTTTGTAGCTGCCGCACAGCTCCTTATTTATGTTGGAGCTATAAATGTCTTAATCATATTTGCTGTAATGTTCATGAATGGTTCAGAATATTCCAATGATTCCTATTTTTGGACCATTGGAGATGGGGTCACTTCACTGGTTTGTACAAGTATTCTTTTTTCACTAATTACTATTATCCCAGATACGTCATGGTACGGAATTTTTTGGACTACAAGATCAAGCCAGATTATGGAACAGGACCTAATAAATAACATTCAACAAATTGGTATTCATTTATCAACAGATTTTTATCTTCCGTTTGAACTCATTTCCATAATTCTTTTAGTTTCCTTGATAGGTGCAATTACTATGGCTCGTCAATAATAAATACTTAGAATTTAATTCTAAATAAATAACTAAATAAATAAAATAAATGGAAAGGTTTAAGGTTTTTATAAGGTTTTTAATTAAACCTATCTATTGCCAATACCTTCTTTTATTCTGTAATCGTTCTATTCTAATCAATCGAATCGGTTGAATTGTTGTTCATATTGAAATGAATCAAGATTGATAAGGAGTTAGTCAATGATGTTCGAGCATGTACTTTTTTTGAGTGTCTATTTATTCTCTATCGGTATCTATGGATTAATCACAAGTCGAAAGATGGTTAGAGCACTTATGTGTCTTGAGCTTATACTCAATTCAGTTAATATCAATCTCGTAACATTTTCAGATATATTTGATAGTCGCCAATTAAAAGGCGACATTTTCTCAATCTTTGTTATAGCTGTTGCGGCTGCTGAAGCAGCTATTGGGCTAGCTATTGTTTCATCAATCCATCGTAACAGAAAATCAACTCGTATCAATCAATCGAATTTGTTGAATAATTAGTTATGATCATAAGATACATAATATCACATAGAATATTAATCTATTAGATATTATAGATATTATATATTATAATTTTATTATAATTTTATTATTGCTGTAGAATTGAATTAATTTACTATTGAATAATAAATATTTTCATATTGAATAAATACTTTGAATTAATATTTCAATATTGACAAATTTTATTTGTTGCTCAATTTGAATTCACATGTGCAACTCGCATGATCATGGTTGTTGAAAGAGAAATCAAAGTATCTTGGACTTTTCTCATGAACAGGTTTAGAAATATATTGATTCTTAAAATTTTGATAAACCACTGCTTCGTCTGGTGTCTACAATATAAATGTATGATTCATTTACTACTAATTTTATTTTGCCAGATCGAAAATTTTTTATGCTCAAAGCTGGAATTTATAGATCCAATGTCACATTCAGTAAAAATTTATGATACATGTATAGGGTGTACTCAATGTGTACGAGCCTGCCCCACAGATGTATTGGAAATGATACCTTGGGACGGATGTAAAGCTAAGCAAATTGCTTCCGCACCAAGAACCGAGGACTGTGTAGGTTGTAAGAGATGTGAATCCGCCTGCCCAACAGATTTTTTGAGTGTCCGTGTTTATTTATGGCATGAAACAACTCGCAGCATGGGTCTATCTTATTGATACATTACAAAAAACTCCACTTGAATCATTTGATTCCTCTTTACCGACAAAAGCCCGTACTCGATAAAATTTATTATTTCGAGCACGGGTTTTTCTGGTCAAAACATATCTTGTCTTTATCACGAGTTATTTTCCTTGGTTAACAATACTTGTAGTTTTGCCGATATTCGCGGGTTCCTCAATTTTCTTTTTTCCTCATAGAGGAAATAAGATGTTTAGATGGTATACCATTTGTATATGCTTATTAGAACTCCTTCTAACAACCTATGCATTCTGTTATCATTTCCAATTGGACGATCCATTAATCCAATTGGAAGAAGATTATAAATGGATAGATATTTTTGATTTTCACTGGAGACTGGGAATCGATGGACTTTCCATAGGACCCATTTTACTGACAGGATTTATCACTACTTTAGCTACTTTAGCTGCTTGGCCAGTTACGCGAAATTCGCGATTGTTCTATTTCCTGATGTTAGCAATGTACAGCGGTCAAATAGGATCATTTTCTTCTCGAGACCTTTTACTTTTTTTCATCATGTGGGAGTTAGAATTAATTCCTGTTTACTTACTTTTATCTATGTGGGGAGGAAAAAAACGTCTCTACTCGGCTACAAAGTTTATTTTGTACACAGCAGGGGGTTCTATTTTTCTCTTAATAGGAGTTCTAGGTATGGGTTTATATGGTTCCAATGAACCAACATTAGATTTTGAAAGATTAGCTAATCAATCATATCCTGTGGCATTGGAAATAATATTATATTTTGGTTTCTTTATTGCTTATGCTGTCAAATCGCCGATTATACCCCTGCATACATGGTTACCAAATACCCATGGAGAAGCACATTACAGTACATGTATGCTTCTAGCTGGAATCTTATTAAAAATGGGAGCATATGGATTGATTCGGATCAATATGGAATTATTACCCCACGCTCATTCTATGTTTTCTCCCTGGTTGGTAATAGTTGGAGCGATGCAAATAATCTATGCAGCTTTAATTTCTCTCGGTCAACGCAATTTTAAAAAGAGAATAGCCTATTCCTCTGTATCTCACATGGGTTTTACAATTATAGGAATTGGTTCTATAACCGACATGGGACTCAATGGAGCCATTTTACAAATACTCTCTCATGGATTTATTGGTGCTGCACTTTTTTTCTTGGCAGGAACGAGTTGTGATAGAACACGTCTTGTTTATCTCGACGAAATGGGAGGGATATCCATCCCAATGCCAAAAATATTTACCATGTTCAGTAGTTTCTCGATGGCTTCTCTTGCATTGCCAGGAATGAGTGGTTTTGTTGCGGAATCGGTAGTATTTTTGGGAATAATTACTAGTCCAAAATATCTTTTAATGCCAAAAATACTAATTACTTTTGTAATGGCAATTGGAGTGATATTAACTCCTATTTATTTATTATCTATGTCACGTCAGATGTTCTATGGATACAAGCTATTCAATGTTCCACACTCTAATTTTTTTGATTCTGGACCACGAGAACTATTTGTTTCAATTTGTATCTTTCTACCCATAATAGGGATTGGTATTTATCCTGATTTCGTTCTCTCGTTATCAGTTGACAGGGTACAAGCTATCCTATCTAATTACTTTTATAGATAGTGTTTCATTAATGAGACAAAGAGTCTTATAATTCTTTAATTTTAAGATTTTTTTTAAATCGTTCGCTGTACAATGCAAAAAAGAAAGTGAATTAGAATTGTAATGAGATGCATTTCGAGTTTTTGTTTTGACAACCTGTCAAAACAAAAACTCGAACAAGCAAACTTTCGTTATATATGGGACGATATTCTTATGTATTTTTCATGTAGCTTATTCAATTAGATGTTAATGTGAATGAACCATAACTATGTAAACCTATTCCTAATAGATTGACCCCAAAATAGCATATCCAAATTATAAAAAATCCTATAGAAGCTATAAGTGCCGAATTCGTACCTTGTAAACTTTGATTTGTTCTAGTATGTGAATAAATCGCGAATATGGTCCAAGTAATAAATGCCCAAGTTTCCTTCGGGTCCCAACTCCAATAAGATCCCCATGCTTCATTGGCCCATACTGCTCCACAAAGAATGCCTATGGTTAAAAAGGTAAACCCTAAACTAATCATACGATAACTCCAATAATCCAAACGTTGAGTCAATTGATATTTGTAATAATTTTGAAATGAAAGAAAAGAAGGGTTTTTAAAAACCCTTCTTCTTTTTTCATTCAAGTATTTAATCTCACCAAAGAAAAATGATCTAATTAAGAAATTATTGCTTTTACAAAAAAAATGGATGTTGTTTCGAAATGTAATGATTAGAAGAGCAATTGATAATAACGATCCGCATAAAAGAGCTGCATAGCTCAATAACATCATACTTACGTGCATCATTAACCACTGAGATTGTAGAGCGGGTACTAATATTGCGGATTGATGCATTTCAGTTGAAAGACCCGACGTAGCGAAGCCTTGAGTAAAAATAGTACTTGGGGTAGTTATTATGCTTAAATCATTTTTATGGTTCAATTTCTTGGAAATTATATGAATAATAAATAAACTACATGAAAGGAAGATTAATGACTCGTATAAATTACTTAACGGAAAATGTCCCGAAGAAATCCAACGAGAAATTAATAATCCTGTTATAGAGAAAAAGGTGGCTATCATCCCTTTTTCCGATGAATCACGTAATCCTACGATTTCATAGACTAATAAGTTCATGAAATGAATCGTAATCACAATTGAAATGATCGAAAAAGAGATATGAGTTAATATATGTTCTAAAGTCACAAATATCATAAAAAAAGTGTCCCATTACAGAATTGAAATCGGAAATTGAATACATTATAGGATACATTGTGTCTCTTTTAGAGGATGCCGCCACTCGGACTCGAACCGAGATGCTCTAGCACTGCTTCCTAAGAGCAGCGTGTCTACCGATTTCACCATGGCGGCTTACTTGAAATAATAATATTCAATTCATGTTGAATCGTCAAGAATCAAGGATTCAATATAGTCTAGGAAACATTAGAATCGATGAAAAAAGACTCATTTAAATTCATATTTGAATCTTCATTCAATAAAATAATCCTTAGTTAGTATCGTCCTAGGTTCAGTTTTAACAATCAACTTTTACGTACTATAAACTAAGTTCCCCCGATACAGTTGAAATTTCGATAGTTTTGCTCTCAGTCGAGGTATAGAATTAAGAATTGTCCTTTTTCTTTCTATTTTTTTTTGATGATTTCTTTTTCATTTTGAATCCGATTTCATCGGATAAATGAAAAAGATTGATTTTTTTTTCAATAAAAAAAATCAAATAACTAAGATATCATATGTATTACAATTTCATCACTAAATCCATTTGGAATTTTTCTAACGATTCCGATACTTTAGTATCATTAAGTATTAATACTCTTCATTGTGTATATGTATATAATATAAAAAAGGTAACAAAGGTAACATTTACCAAACCAATTAAGTTTTAGGCTAGGCATATAAAAAAAAAAGAGTTTAAATTTCTACGGCAATTGTACTATTCACAATAGAAAATCTTAATCCTATTTTTCTATTGTGAAAGGTTAATGGATAGGGAAAAATACTATTCTTAATAAGAACCCAATATACAGAAAACTCTTATTCTACATACCATAGCTAGTTATAACTAATATTGAGTAGTTCAATACATTAATTAATGTGAATCGTTCATCTTAAAAAATTTTCAGTTCTTCGGGCTATGTCAATTCCGATTATCCCAAGACTTTATTATTTGTTTGTCGCACAAAAAAACTTTTGGAATGTCCGGTGGAAACCGATTTCGCTAAAGAAAAAGCTTTTACTGCAGTTAAATATCCTTTTTTCTTCCAAATATTCCTACGAATACGTTTTTTTGACATAGAAATACATTTTTTTGGAACTGCCATTCAAAAAAGGGTTACTCATTTTTATTTATCGTTGTATGTGAAAGACATGTATTGTTCGGAATAGATCGTTTTTTTTTATTATTATCTATACTTTATTCTGTGAATAATAGTTTTTTTTTTCACTTTCAACATTTAACATAATTTAACATTTAACATAAAATAATTCTCTTGGTGAGATCTTCTATAGGACTATATATTTATATATTTTTCTTTATTATTGTTTATTGTTCTTTTCGAAAGAGATAAGAGTTGGTGAATCGGAAACAATTATTAATTATAAAAAAAAAATCTAAATTTGTTTGTTTTCTTATGGAACATACATATCAATATGCATGGATAATACCTTTTCTTCCACTTACAGTTACTATGTCAATAGGATTTGGACTTATACTTATTCCGACAGCAACAAAAAATATTCGTCGTATATGGGCTTTTCCTAGTATTTTTCTGTTAAGTATAGCTATGGGATTTTCGGCCAATCTGTCTATTCAACAAATAAATGGAAGTTTTATTTATCAATATCTATGGTCTTGGACCATAGATATTGATTTTTCCTTAGAGTTTGGATATTTGATCGATCCACTTACTTCTATTATGTCAATACTAATTACTACTGTTGGAGTCATGATTCTTATTTATAGTGACAATTATATGTCTCACGACCAAGGATATTTGAGATTTTTTGCTTATATGAGTTTTTTCAATACTTCCATGTTGGGATTAGTTACTAGTTCCAATTTGATACAAATTCATATTTTTTGGGAACTAGTGGGAATGTGTTCATATTTATTAATAGGGTTTTGGTTCACACGACCGATTGCCGCAAGTGCTTGTCAAAAAGCTTTTGTAACTAATCGTGTAGGAGATTTTGGTTTATTATTAGGAATCTTAGGTCTTTATTGGATAACAGGTAGTTTGGAATTTCGGGATTTGTTCGAAATAGCTAATAACTTGATCCATAATAATGGGGTCAGCTCCTTATTTGCTACTTTGTGTGCCTCTTTATTATTTGTCGGTGCAGTTGCTAAATCCGCACAATTCCCCCTCCACGTATGGTTACCTGATGCCATGGAAGGACCTACTCCTATCTCGGCCCTTATACACGCCGCTACTATGGTAGCAGCAGGAATTTTTCTTGTAGCTCGGCTTATTCCTCTTTTCATAGACATACCTTATATAATGAATTTCATTTCTTTAATAGGTGTAATAACAGTACTATTAGGAGCTACTTTTTCTCTTGCTCAAAGAGACATTAAAAGAAGTTTAGCTTATTCTACAATGTCTCAATTAGGTTATATTATGTTAGCTCTAGGTATAGGTTCTTATCGAGCGGCTTTATTCCATTTGATCACTCATGCCTATTCTAAAGCTTTATTGTTTTTGGGATCTGGATCCATTATTCATTCAATGGAACCTATTGTTGGATATTCACCAGAAAAAAGTCAGAATATGGTTCTTATGGGTGGTTTAACAAGATATGTTCCAATTACAAGAACTACTTTTTTATTAGGTACACTTTCTCTTTGTGGTATTCCACCTCTTGCTTGTTTTTGGTCCAAAGATGAAATTCTTAATGATAGTTGGTTATATTCACCCATTTTTGCAATAATACCTTGTTTCACAATAGGATTAACCGCATTTTATATGTTTCGGGTATATTTACTTACCTTTGATGGGTATTTGCGCGTTTATTTTCAAAATCACAGTAGCACTAAAAGTAATTCGTTCTATTCAATATCTCTATGGGGAAAAGAAGCACCAAAAACAGTCAATAAAAATTTACTTTTATCAACGATGAATAGTAAGGTCCACTTTTTTTCAAAAGATACATATAAAATTTTTGATAATGATAAGATACGATACTTTATTACTCACTTTGGAAATAAATATACTTCCATGTATCCTCACGAATCAGACAATACTATGCTATTTCCTCTGCTTGTATTGGTACTATTTACTTTGTTCGTTGGATCAATAGG